GCTCCTGTTGTGTTGTTTTAAGGAGGGCACCAATCCTTTCAATCCTGTACCAACGGGTATCATACCCCCCAAAACAACATTCTCTTTCAGGCCTTTCAACCAATCGATTCGACCCCGGAGAGCTGCTTTTGATAAAACTCGAGCAGTTTCTTGAAAACTTGCTTCAGATATAAAACTTTGAGTATTGAGAGACGCTCTTGTTATTCCCAATAAGAGGGCTCGGTAACAAACCGCTTCTTCCAAGGCGCGTCCCATTCGTTCCGCCCGTAACAATCCAATTAGTTCTCCCGGTAAAAAAACATTAGACATTCCATCTTCTGAAACCAATACCTTTGATGTTATTTGACGTACAATAATTTCTATATGCCTATTATGAATCTGCACTCCTTGGGATCGATAAACCTTTTGGATCTTATTAACCAAAGAGATACGACTTTGCACTATAGTTAGCTCAGCACCAATCAAGAATGCCCACGGCATTCCAAGAATTCTTGTTATACGTTCGTTCCAACCCTCAACCCTCTTTTCTAGATTCATCGATATTGAATCAATCGAACGCACTTCTAACACCTGTTCTACTTTTGGGAGCCCCTGGGTTATATCACCAGATCTCGATTTTTCATATATAAATGTAATTAAAGTATCTCCTTCGTACAGGATTTCCCCATAGTGGCCATGAACAGTTGCTCCTGGAGTGGCCAAATAAGGCTTAGCTGATCGTATTACTACAGAGTCAACTTGAACAAGTATAACTTGACCCGATTTTAATTTTAGGTGTGGTGCGTTTTTGACTATATATATATTTTCACAAATAAACTGTCCAAGACTCATTATTGTAGATTTTTCTTGACAATAATTGGGGTGGAGAAAATACGAATTCAAATTGAAAATAATGTTACTGCACGGACGGAGGTTATACATTTTTTTATTTTCATCGATTAAATAATATTTAAATTTAATTACTTGAAAAGTCTGTTTTAAATTGTCAAGTTGTAAATAGTTATTTACCAAGATCTGATTATGAGTTATTAAATGGTAAAATGAATAAACATTCGCAATTAGAAAGGCTGTTCCTAAAAGCCCCGGCGAATTCTTAATTGGAATTACAGGATCTTTTGTAATTGATTCTTTTATCACATTGGGATATTTTACATCGTTGAATGGACCCATTCGAAAACAATTGGATGATGACAAAATTATCAACGATTGGAATCCCTTATTTCTATTCAACAACGTATGAATAGTTCTTTGATTAAGGGGTTGTTGAATTCTGACTTTGGAATAAATGGAAGAAAACGGATTTATATTGGTGCAATCAGATCCATTATCCGGGAGCAATCCTGAGCCCGGTGGGTCATTCCTTTTTCCGATATATGAAATAGTGGATTTCAGCAAGTCGATTCTTAGGAAATGTCGAATCAAACCATTTGTCCTTATTTCAACAAAAGAAGCACGAGCTTCTTGACTAAAAGAACTTTTTTTGTCTTGGTCCCAATTCAATACTAAACAAGTCCGAACTAATTGAATATTTGTATCAGAAATTCCCCGAATTGGTTTACCATTCCCATAAAGGATATAATTGACAACTCGAAGTTTCACATTATCCCTTTCCTGCAACAGATCCGGGGGGAAAAGCCTTCCTAAAGTTATACCGTCCGTTATTTCATATGTGACGACAGGACGAACCAAAACAAAATACTTTTTCTTACTAGGTGTAATCCGTTGAACATAGATCCAATTTTTCCATTTTTTGGATTCCTTGGAATTTGGTTTTCCTGCTCCCGGTGGTATCAAAACGCCACTATGTCGGGATATCTTATCTGTCTCTCCAGGAAAATGGATATCTCCAGAAAATATTTTAAGTTCAATTCTTTTTTTTTTTCTCTCCACTCGTACCAACCCGCCTACCCGGCTTCTTATATTTAAAGTAATTTGTGTATCCGCCCCAATGATACTATTGTTCCGTACCATTATGGAAGAAGATCCGGCTAATATATGCACCTCCTCGGGAATGAAAAAAAAACGATCTACTTTCATTTGATATTTTGGCCTAAATTCCTTACCTCCTCGATACTCAATCAAATCCTCTTTTTTGATGATTGAATACATTTCTAGAGTCCCATATTTAGTAATGCCCGAACTCTTTCTTTTGTATCGAGGATCGTCCAAATAAGCAAGAATACTATTTCTACGGAAAACGCCATTGATGGGGATTTCAATCAAGATATCCGAGGGAGGTGTTAATTCGTTCTCGCGTTTTTGAATCGATTGGAGTGGAATAATGAATCTATTTCTTCGCCTCTTTGAGAATAAATCAGAATTCTGGTAGAGAATGGTCGGATCTACGAGATTACAACGACCGGTACCTATAATTCGGCTAAGGTTTGAATAATCAGGAATCCTATCTTCTTTTTTATCCGAAAAATGCGAAGTAAAGAATTTTCCTCTCGACGGATCATCCGTTCCTGAGAGGTTAGAAGTAGATTTTCTCTTGACAGAA